GATCTTCGGAACGTAGGTTTTTATGATCCGATAAAGAATCAAAGTTATTTAAACGTTCCTGCTATTCTATATTTCCTTGAAAAGGGCGCTCAGCCCACAGGAACTGTTCGGGATCTTTTAAAAAAGGCGGAGGTTTTTAAGTAGCTTGTTCCTAATCAAAAAAAATTTAATTAAGGAAATAAAGAAATAGAAAGGGGTAGTAATTCTTATATAAATTATAAATTTTTGTATTTATATTTTTTCCTTTTTGGATTCTACTCATATCTATTTTTCATTGCTTCTATAAAATCTCATGTTCTAGAACGACAAAACCCGAGTTGCTTGATCCTAGAAATAGAAAATTCTGGGAGTTCCTTCAATTGGTCGGTTTTCGTTGGAACTCTACTAATAAGTAATAACCAAGGAATCCTCCTTTTTTTATTCTAGTTACTTATTATTGATTGAATAAAATAAATCAATATAAATCTGATATTTTTTCTACTTCTTCCTTCTTTATTCCTTTATCTAAACTTTTTCAGCTATATAGTGCCAATCCAACACAAGCCCTTTTTTATTTTTTTAATAGTATTGAAATAAATATAATTTATTTTGTTTTTCCGTTGTATTCTTTTCTCAACATTTATATTGACAACAGTGTATCGAACAAATATAATTCATCGTGATAAGTAGATAAATTTATTTATGTCCGAGAGGTTTGATTTTTACCTTATAACCTTATATTATTCAAATAATGGGATTCCTTGGATTCTCTTTAATAGAATAGAATTTGAACTAAGATATAATAAGAATAGGGGTTTTGATTGAAAAGTCGATAACATAAGAACTAAGAGGTGGTCTATAAATTTTGACATTTATCTATCTTTTTCTTTTTGATTGTATCTACATAAACTTTTTCTATTCGGGTTGCTAACTCAACGGTAGAGTACTCGGCTTTTAAGTGCGGCTAGGATCTTTTACACATTTGGATGAAGCGAGGGATTCGTCCATACCATCGGTAAAGTTTGGAAGACCACGACTGATCCTGAAAGGGAATGAATGGAAAAAATAGCATGTCGGATCAACTAAGATTTCTGAGAAATATTTCATTCTTTCCGAATAGGTACAAACCCTTGTGTTCTTTTTTGAAACGGAACAAAATGAATTCAATTTAAAGTTGGGTCGGATGAATAAATGGATAGAGATAGAGCCCTAATGGCTTCAATTTATTGATTATAGGGAAAAAAGCAACGAGCTTCTGTTCTTAATTTGAACGATTACCCGATCTAATTAGACGTTAAAAATGTATTAGTGCCTGATACGGGAAGAGATTATCCCATGAACGGATTCTTTTTTTTTTTTATGAATCCTAACTATTGACATTTTCCATTATGGAATAGAAATGAGAAATGTGTGTAGAAGAAACAGTATATTGATAAAAAAATTCCAAAATCAAAAGAGCGATTAGGTTGAAAAAATAAAGGATTTCTAAGTATTTTGTTATCCTATACGAATAGACATTTTTCGTTTAAATGGAAAAGAGAGGATAGAGAATCCGTTGATAAGTTTACCTGTATCCGAGGTATCTATTCGTTTATTACTATAATACCTCGTTTTGACTGTATCGCACTATGTTTCATTGATAACCCCCAAAATCCTCTACCTTTAGTTCAACTAGAATTTCAAATGGAGGAATTCCAAAGATATTTAAAGCTAAATAGATCTCAACAACACTACTTCTTATATCCACTTATCTTTCAGGAGTATATTTATGCACTTGCGCATGATCATGGTTTAAATAGAAATAGATCCATTTTTTTGGAAAACGCAGGTTATAATAAATTCAGTTTACTAATTGTGAAACGTGCAATTGAGCGAATGTATCAGTATGAACAGAAGCATTTGATTCTTTTTGCTAATGATTTTAACCAAAATATATTTTTTGGACGCAACAAGAATTTTTCTTTTCAAATGATATCAGAAGGATTTGCAGTCATTGTAGAAATTCCGTTTTATCTCCGATTATTATCTTCGCTAGAAAGGAAAGGAATAGTTAAATCTCATAATTTACGATCAATTCATTCAATATTCCCTTTTTTAGAGGACAATTTTTCACATTTAATTTATGTATTGGAGATACTAATACCCTACCCAGCCCATCTGGAAATATTGATTAAAACTCTGCGCTATTGGGTAAAAGACGCTTCTTCTTTACATTTATTACGATTCTTTCTCCATGAGTATCGTAGTTGGAATACTCCAAATAAAGCCAGTTCTTGTTTTTCAAAAAGAAATCAAAGGTTTTTCTTCGTCCTATATAATTCTCATCTATGTGAATATGAATCCATCTTCGTCTTTCTTCGTAACCAATCTTCTCATTTATATTCAACGTCTTCTGGAACCCTTCTTGAACGAATCTATTTCTATGGAAAACTAGAACATCTTGTACTTGTAGAAGCTTTTGCTAAGGCCTTTCAGGCCAATCTATGGTTGTTTAAGGATCCTTTCATGCATTATGTTAGGT